TATATCCTTTATGGAAATGGCAAACCCATTCGGGGAATTTATGGCACAAGTATTCAATTAGTTCGGACTTGTTTATTGTTGAATTGGGACCAAGACAAAAAAAGTTCTTCTATCGAAGAAGCTCACGCTTCTTTTGTTGAAGTAAATACAAATGGTCTGATTCGAGATTTCCTGCGAATCGATTTAGTAAAATCCTATATTTCGTATATCAGAAAAAGGAAAGATCCGTCAGGTTCAGGATTGATCTTTGATGAGAGGTCAGATCCCAACAATATCAATCCATTTTATTCTATTTATTCCAAGGCAAGGATTCAACAATCACTTAGTCAAAATCAAGTAACTATTCGTACGTTGTTGAATAGGAATAAGGACTCTCAATCTTTGATAATTTTGTCATTATCTAATTGTTTTCAAATGGGTCCATTCAACGATGCAAAATATTACAATGTAATAAAAAAAGAATCAATGAAAAGAGATACTCTAATTCCAATTAGGAATTCGTTGGGGCCTTTAGGATTAGGAAGAGCCTCTAAAAGTAAGAATTTTGATTCAATTTACCATTTAATAACTTATAATCAGATCTCGGTAACTAAATATTTACAACTTGACAATTTAAAACAGACTTTTCAGGTACTTAAATATTATTTAATAGATGAAAATGATAGAATTCATAATCCCGATCCATGCAGTAACACCGTTTTGAATCCATTCAATTTGAATTGCCATTTTCTCCATCATAATTATTGTGAAGAAACATCTACAATAATTAGCCTTGGGCAGTTTATTTGTGAAAATGTATGTATAGCGAAAAACGGACCGCACCTAAAATCGGGTCAAGTTCTAATTGTTCAAATTGACTCTGTAGTAATAAGATCAGCTAAACCTTATTTGGCCACTCTGGGAGCAACTGTTCATGGTCATTATGGAGAAATCCTTTACGAAGGAGATACGTTAGTTACATTTATATATGAAAAGTCGAGATCTGGAGATATAACGCAAGGTCTTCCAAAAGTGGAACAAGTGTTAGAAGTTCGTTCGATTGATTCAATATCGATGAACCTAGAAAAGAGGATTGAGGGTTGGAACGAGCGCATAGCAAAAATTCTTGGAATTCCTTGGGGATTCTTGATTGGTGCTGAGCTAACTATAGTACAAAGTCGTATCTCTTTGGTTAATAAGATCCAAAAAGTTTATCGATCTCAGGGGGTGCAGATTCATAATCGGCATATAGAGATTATTGTGCGTCAAATAACATCAAAAGGGTTGGTTTCAGAAGATAGAATGTCTAATGTTTTTTCACCCGGAGAACTAATTGAATTGTTGCGGGCGGAACGAACAGGGCGTGCTTTGGAAGAAGCAATCTGTTACCGAGCCATTTTATTGGGAATAACGAAAGCATCTCTAAATACTCAAAGTTTCATATCCGAAGCGAGTTTTCAAGAAACTGCTAGAGTTTTAGCAAAAGCCGCTCTCCGGGGTCGTATCGATTGGTTGAAAGGTCTGAAAGAGAACGTTGTTCTCGGGGGGATGGTACCCGTTGGTACTGGATTCAAAGGATTAGTACAACGTTCAAGGCAACCTAACAACATTCCTTTGGAAAAAAAAAAGAATGATTTATTCGAGGTGAAAATGAGAGATATGTTGTTCTACCACAGAGAATTATTTGATTTTTTCATTTCAAAGAATTTATACGATACACCCAAACAATCATTGCGAGGATTTAATGATTCCTAAGAGCAGATTCTTAACTATTTTCGGTCATTTTTTTTATTTGGTAGGTAATAGTAATAAAGATAATAACAAATAGAATAGAAATAAATTAATGGCTTGAATCATGTATCAACGGCTAATATCTGTTAGAGGTAGAAAAGAAGGTTCCATCGGAACAATTATTTATTTCTATTTCAGGGTACCTCGTCTCTTTTTTTTTTAAAAAAAAAAAGAGAGGAAGTGTGGGGAGAGAAATGACAAGAAGATATTGGAACATCAATTTGGAAGAGATGATGGAAGCAGGAGTTCATTTTGGTCATGGTACTAGTAAATGGAATCCTAGAATGGCACCTTATATCTCTTCAAAGCGTAAAGGTATTCATATTATAAATCTTATTAGAACCGCTCGTTTTTTATCAGAAGCTTGTAATTTAGTTTTTGATGCAGCAAGTAGGGGAAAACAATTCTTAATTGTTGGTACCAAAAATAAAGCAGCTGATTCAGTAGCACGGGCTGCAATAAGGGCTCGTTGTCATTATGTTAATAATAAATGGCTCGGTGGTATGTTGACGAATTGGTATACTACGGAAACGATACTTCATAAGTTCAGGGACTTGAGAACGGAACAAAAGATAGAGAGACTCAACCGTCTTCCGAAACGAGATTCGGCTATGTTGAAGAGACAATTATCTCACTTGCAAACATATCTGGGCGGGATTAAATATATGATGGGATTACCAGATATTGTAATAATCGTTGATCAGCAAGAAGAATATACGGCTCTTCGAGAATGTATCATTTTGGGAATTCCAACGATTTGTTTAATCGATACAAATTGTGACCCAGATCTCGCAGATATTTCGATTCCAGCAAATGATGACGCTATAGCTTCAATCCGATTAATTCTTAACAAATTAGTATTTGCAATTTGTGAGGGTCGTTCTAGCTATATACGAAATACGTGATTAATAATAAGATAAATAAATTATTTTTGGAACTCCATTTTTGTAACTCCATAGATTTATGAAATCGGTTACAATTTTTTAATCGCGCAAAAGAGATACAAGTAACTTAGGGGTATTATGTGATTAGTTGATATCAAAAATATATAATTCAAGTAGGCAAGTCAAAAATAGATGGTTGAATCAAAATAATTCTTTTTTTTTAAGTTCTATTTCTTTCAGAGGGCAATATGAATGTTCTATTATGTTCTATCAACACACTAAAAGGGCTATACGATATATCTGGTGTGGAAGTTGGCCAACATTTGTATTGGCAAATAGGAGGTTTTCAAGTCCATGCCCAAGTACTTATTACTTCTTGGGTTGTAATTGCTATCTTATTAGGTTCAGCCATTATAGCTGTTCGTAATCCACAAACCATTCCTACTGACAGTCAGAATTTCTTCGAATATGTCCTTGAATTCATTCGAGACGTGAGCAAAACTCAGATTGGAGAAGAATACGGTCCATGGGTTTCCTTTATTGGAACTTTGTTTCTATTTATTTTTGTTTCGAATTGGTCAGGTGCTCTTTTACCTTGGAAAATCATACAGTTACCTCATGGGGAATTAGCCGCACCTACAAATGATATAAATACTACCGTTGCTTTAGCTTTACTCACGTCAGTAGCATATTTCTATGCGGGTCTTACCAAAAAAGGATTAGGTTATTTCGGTAAATACATTCAACCAACTCCAATCCTTTTACCCATTAATATCTTAGAAGATTTTACAAAACCCTTATCACTTAGTTTTCGACTTTTCGGAAATATATTAGCTGATGAATTAGTAGTTGTTGTTCTTGTTTCTTTAGTACCTTCAGTGGTTCCTATACCTGTCATGTTACTTGGATTATTTACAAGCGGTATTCAAGCTCTTATTTTTGCAACTTTAGCTGCGGCTTATATAGGCGAATCCATGGAGGGTCATCATTGACTAGTTTTCGAAATAGGCTTTTTTTAGCTTAAGACTTACGCAATATATGCGCGGATCAAGATAATCTGCTTAGGGAACATAACATAATATATAAATCAATTTATATTATATAATATATTCTATAATATAAATAAGATATATACGATCTAGAGAGGAATAGTAAAAAAAGCTTAAGATCTTAGAGATATTAGGGAGTTGCAACAAACAGGGAAGTAAAAAAAAGGAAAGAGATCTAAAAGATCTTTTTCCTAAAATTCCAGTTAGGTCCATTTATACCCCCTCCAATGAATATTCTCTTTATATTGTTTTGTTCATTTAATTCCAATATTCAACATTATTAGCTATTAGTAATCATAATCTGAATAATAATTTGGATACTATTACTTATAGTATTATGGCGTGCTATTCTTTAAAAAGATGTTATTGTTATATAGAATGATGCCCATTCAAGTTGATTTCATCCAATTCAACGATTGACCAAAAGATGATTTTAATAAATAATAAATTACATTAACTTAGATCAATCAAATACTACTATTTCGATATAATGATTCGATCTAAGGAATTTGTCCATGTAGATTGATTGTTCCCATGTAGTCGAATAAAAAAAGAAAAATATAGAAAAAAAGAGTTCAATTTATAAAAAAAAAATGGATTAAGGAGATGCCGAACTAGATGTATGTAATCTAATTGCTATAAGACAACTCTTGTGAATCTTTCGAAGAATTATTCTAGAATCCGATTGAATGTAAGATATGAATAGTTGATTTACGTTATGGAAGAAACACATGTATATGTGATATTAGATATTCATTAGTTATATATGAAGTAAAAATATATCTAATTAATATAATATCTAATACTGTGAATTTAGATAGGGATTCCAATAGAAGTCCTTCCCTTTCGTTTGTAATTGTGAATGAAATATTTATTCAATGAATAAAGTGAATATTGAATGAATAAATAGATTCAATCAAGAAAAAAAACTAAAAATTGGAATGGTTTTGAAAAAAGAAAGAAATGGAAGAAAAAAAGTCATATGGATTCACAAAAATTATGTGAATAGAAACTAAAAAAGAAATATGGAAGTAGTTCTAATGATTCAATAATATTATTACTTCAATTCAGAGTTCTTAGTTCCTTCGACTGTATAGATCTTAGCGATGGAATAATTAAGTCATAATTTCTTTGTTGATCGTATCATTAACTATTTACTTATTTTGGTGTGAGGAACTTATCATGAATCCACTGATTTCTGCCGCTTCCGTTATTGCTGCTGGGTTGGCCGTCGGTCTTGCTTCTATTGGACCTGGGGTTGGTCAAGGTACTGCTGCGGGCCAAGCTGTAGAAGGGA